ATGAGTTGGGCGCTTTAACCATTCAGCCATGGATGCTTAACAGGGATCATCGTACATCGTGAATAACCAAATTCCAATTGAAATGAAATCTTTAGGAGGAATCAATGAAACGACATCAATTCAAATCCTGGATCTTCGAATTGAGAGAGATCAAGAATTATCACTATTTCTTAGATTCATGGATCAAATTCGATTCAGTGGGATCTTTCACTCACATTTTTTTCCACCAAGAACGTTTTATGAAACTCTTTGACCCCCGAATTTTGAGTATCCTACTTTCACGTGATTCACAGGGTGCAACAAGCAATCGATATTTCACGATCAAAGGTGTAGTACTGCTTGTAGTAGTGGTCCTTATATCTCGTATTAACAATCGAAAGATGGTCGAAAGAAAAAATCTCTATTTGATGGGGCTTCTTCCTATACCTATGAATTCCATTGGACCCAGAAATGAGACATTGGAAGAATCTTTTTGGTCTTCCAATAGAAATAGGTTGATTGTTTCGCTCCTGTATCTTCCAAAAGGGAAAAAGATTTCTGAGAGTTGTTTCATGGGTCCGCAAGAGAGTACTTGGGTTCTCCCAATAAAGAAAAAGTGTATCATGCCTGAATCTAACCGGGGTTCGCGGTGGTGGAGGAACCGGATCGGAAAAAAGAGGGATTCTAGTTGTCAGATATCTAATGAAACCATAGCTGGAATTGAGATCTCATTCAAAGAGAAAGATAGCAAATATCTGGAGTTTCATTTTTTATCCTATACGGATGATCCGATCCGCAAGGACCATGATTGGGAATTGTTTGATCGTCTTTCTCCGAGGAAGAAACGAAACATAATCAACTTGAATTCGGGACAGCTATTCGAAATCTTAGGGAAAGACTTGATTTCTTATCTCATGTCTGCTTTTCGTGAAAAAAGACCAATTGAGGGGGAGAGTTTCTTCAAACAACAAGGAGCTGGGGCAACTATGCAATCCAATGATATTGAGCATGTTTCCCATCTCTTCTCGAGAAACAAGTGGGGTATTTCTTTGCAAAATTGTGCTCAATTTCATATGTGGCAATTCCGCCAAGATCTCTTCGTTAGTTGGGGGAAGAATCAGCACGAATCGGATTTTTTGAGGAACGTCTCGAGAGAGAATTGGATTTGGTTAGACAATGTGTGGTTGGTAAACAAGGATCGGTTTTTTAGCAAGGTACGGAATGTATTGTCAAATATTCAATATGATTCCACAAGATCTATTTTCGTTCAAGTAACGGATTCTAGCCAATGGAAAGGATCTTCTTCTGATCAATCCAGAGATCATTTCGATTCCGTTAGAAATGAGGATTCAGAATATCACACATTGATCGATCAAACAGAGATTCAGCAACTAAAAGAGAGATCGATTCTTTGGGATCCTTCCTTTCTTCAAATGGAACGAACAGAGATAGAATCAGATCGATTCCCGAAATGCCTTTTTGGATCTTCCTCCATGTCCTGGCTATTCACGGAACCTGAGAAGCGGATGAATAATCATCTGCTTCCGGAAGAAATCGAAGAATTTCTTGGGAATCCTACAAGATCAATTCGTTCTTTTTTCTCTGACAGATGGTCAGAACTTCATCTGGGTTCGAATCCTACTGAGAGGTCCACTAGAGATCATAAATTGTTGAAGAAAAAACAAGATGTTTCTTTTGTCTCTTCCAGGCGAGCGGAAAATAAAGAAATGGTTGATATATTCAAGATAATTACGTATTTACAAAATACCGTCTCAATTCATCCTTCGGAACCATATCACATCCCGGATCTGGTTCCAAAGGATGAACCGGATATGGACAGTTCCAATAAGATTTCATTCTTGAACAAAAATCCATTTTTTGATTTCTTTCATCTATTCCATGACCGGAACAAAGGGGGATACGCGTTACGCCACGATTTTTTTGAATCAGAAGAGAGATTCCCAGAAATGGCGGATCTATTCACTCTATCAATAACCGAGCCGGATCTGGTGTATCATAGGGTATTTGCCTTTTCTATTGATTCCTACGGGTTGGATCAAAAAAAATTATTGAATGAGGTATTCAACTCCAGAGATGAATCGAAAAAGAAATCCTTATTGGTTCTACCTCCTCTTTTTTATGAGGAGAATGAATCTTTTTCTCGAAGGATCATAAAAAAATCGGTCCGGATCTACTGCGGGAATGATTTGGAAGATCCCAAACTAAAAACAGCGGTATTTGCTAGCAACAACATAATGGAGGCAGTCAATCAATATAGATTGATCCGAAATCTGATTCAAATCCAATATAGCACCTATGGGTACATAAGAAATGTATCGAATCGATTCTTTTTAATGAATAGATCCGATCGTAACTTCGAATATGGAATTCAAAGGGATCAAATAGGAAATGATACTCTGAATCATATAACTATAATGAAATATACGATCAACCAACATTTATCAAATTTGAAAAAGAGTCAGAAGAAATGGTTTGATCCTCTTATTTCTCGAACTGAGAG